TTGGGGATAGAGGGACTTGAACCCTCACGACTTATAAAGTCGACGGATTTTCCTTTTACTAGAAATTTCATTGTTGTCAGTATTGACATGTAGAATGGGACTCTCTCTTTATCCTCGTCCGATTAATCCTATTTTTAAAAGATCTCAAAAACAATGAATTGAAGGATTTGATTACTTAATATTTGAGTGGAATGGATTCACAATAATTGTAAAAAAATTCAGAATCTTCTATTTCATAATCATTCCTAATTTCATTCTAAAAAATAAATAAAGAACCTATATTATCATATGGGTTCTGTGATTAATCGTTTGCTATGTCAGTATCTATACGTGTGTATTAGATGTATAAAGCCCTTCTTTCTCTAATTTAGTAATTTAGAGGGAGTTTCACTACCAACACAACGTAATTACACCTCGATTCGTTAGAACAGCTTCCATTGAGTCTCTGCACCTATCCTTTTCCTTTGGGTTCTAGTTTGAGAACCACTTGTTTTTTCAAAAAAGGGATTTGGCTCAGGATTGCCCATTTTTCATTCCAGGGTTTCTCTGAATTTGGAAGTTACCACTTAGCAGGTTTCCATACCAAGGCTCAATACAATCAAGTCCGTAGCGTCTACCGATTTCGCCATATCCCCATTGTCCTTTTTTTTCTTTGAAACCTGGATTCCTTGTGTAATTTCCTACATTTCTTAGTTTTTTTTTTGAATCATTGAATTCATTATTCGACGTAGTCTAGCAGCTCGTCTCTATTCAAGAGACCCCGCTTATTGCAATTCAGAATTGAATTGATTCTACCGTTGATATATTTGCAATTCAATCGGAATCAGTATATCCAAAAGTTTTTCTCTCCTCCACCCCCTTCTTTCCTTTTTTAGAATATTCAAAATCATACTATAACGCTTGATATTCATTCTTTTTTTCTAATCAGAATTCTAAATTTCATTTGTTATGATTCTATCTTTTCCTTAGTGAAATATTAATCCTTAAATTATTAACAAATAAAAAAAACAAAATATTTCAAAAAATGTAAAAATGTATATAATGCTCGAATGAAAATGCTAAGAGATTCGCATTTTCTCTTTATTATTCATATAGATTATTCTTTTCTATGTATTAGATTATTCGTCCGAGCCATATCAAATTGAAAATCAAATTCAATATAGAAATTGGAATAGATTCTATTAGAAAAATGGATTTGCGAGTTAGAGAAATAAAAAGAAAGTTCAATAAATTCTATAATCCTATTAAATTCTATAATCCTATTTAAGAATATCGTTTAGTTAAGCATATCAAGCTAACTTTATCTTTATGAAATTCTAGTATTTTTTTTCTAAGTAGAATTTCAAATTTCGAACTAGTTAATAACTAAGATTAATAATTAAGATTAAGATCTGCCATTTTACAGATTTCCTATATATATTTCTATTTGTTACACTATTTCTGTTATGTAAGCCCACTTAGCTCAGAGGTTAGAGCATCGCATTTGTAATGCGAGGGTCATCGGTTCAAATCCGATAGTCGGCTTTTTTCTCTATTGATGTTCCATGAACAAGAATCTCTTTTTTTTCTCCGAATTAAATGGAGAATCCAGAGTCCATTACGTCGTTCTACCTTACAATTTTGCTAGATACAAAACATTAAAATAAATAATATATATACAAAAAATCCAGATGTTGATGAAATTCCATTTTTTGTGGTACTTTAGTAGATTTTACTCTATTTATCCTTTAGTTTAATTCAGTTTTAATTTCGATGTATTCTGGAATGTAAATACAATGAAATTTATTGTGTAAAATGGAATTTCAATAAAAAAAGGAGTCTTCATGTCCCGTTATCGAGGACCTCGTTTAAAAAAAATACGCCGTCTGGGAGCTTTACCAGGACTCACTAGAAAAACGCCTAAATCCGGAAGTAATCTGAAAAAGAAATTCCATTCTGGGAAAAAAGAGCAATATCGTATTCGTCTTCAAGAAAAACAGAAATTGCGTTTTCATTATGGTCTGACAGAACGACAATTACTTAGATATGTACATATCGCTGGAAAAGCAAAAAAGTCAACAGGTCAAGTTTTACTACAATTACTTGAAATGCGTTTGGATAATATTGTTTTTCGATTGGGTATGGCTTCAACCATTCCTGGGGCCCGGCAATTAGTTAATCATAGACATATTTTAGTTAATGGTCGTATAGTTGATATACCAAGTTTTCGTTGCAAACCCCGAGATATTATTACTACGAAGGATAACCAAAGATCAAAACGTCTGGTTCAAAATTCTATTGCTTCATCCGATCCGGGCAAATTGCCAAAGCATTTGACGGTTGATACATTGCAATATAAAGGACTAGTACAAAAAATCCTAGATAGAAAGTGGGTCGGTCTGAAAATAAATGAGCTGTTAGTTGTAGAATATTACTCTCGTCAGACTTGAGCTTAACGCAAAAGGAAAGGTTCATAGAATTTTTTTTCCCCTTCCCCTTTCCCCGAACTAAATCGACCTAAGGCTCTTAATTCGTATTTTCCCATTCACCTAGCAGAAATAGATTAACCTTAGGATCTTTTTTCTTTTTTGTTATATTTTACATACCAAAGTTATTTGCTTTAGAGAATTCTATTAAATAAAGGTATTATTGCTCAAATAAATTGTTATTTGATTTGATACATTGTAATCGGTAACGTTGATGAATTAAGAGAAACGGAAAGAGAGGGATTCGAACCCTCGGTAAACAAAAGTCTACATAGCAGTTCCAATGCTACGCCTTGAACCGCTCGGCCATCTCTCCTACATAATCTTATTATGGAAAATAAACTGAGTGAATAGCGAGTTTTCGTATTCCTGCAGTACAGGTACAGCCACAACCGTTCGGGGATTCCATGGCTCTATTGGAAAAATTCTTTTTTTTTATCTAAGTGTAAGGATCCTTTATTTTTTTTTACTAGGAATTCCGCTCCCTTAAAAGTTTTTCTTTGGGGAAAACCCAAATAAAAAGAGAATAGAAGAATCCTTATTATTCCATAAGAAAATAAAGGAACCAAGGAACCCTAGAATTCTATTTGCATAAGGTATGTTACGCCATACAATCTAAATAAAAAAGGGTATGGGATAATTAATGACTTTGAAAACGCGAAATAGCTGATGACAGAAGTTGTTGTTGAGAAATAGGAAAGTGGAATGAAATCCAATCTTAGTCAAATATTTCATATCTCTTCTTGTCCAAACAGAAGGAAAAGGAGACAATTTGAGCTGAGTGGAAAATCCATACCTCTCTTATCCATTTAGAGCATATGGAGCGATTTATAAGTTTTTATGTTATTTTGTGATAGAATGAAAAGAATTCTATATAGAATGGATTGGGAATTATGGCTAGATCCCGTATAAATGGAAATTTCATTGATAAGACCTCCTCGATTGTAGCCAATATTTTATTGCAAATAATTCCGACAACCTCAGGGGAAAAAAGGGCATTTACTTATTATAGAGATGGTGCGATTTGACTCTTTTTTTTTTTTTTGTTTTTTTTATTTAGCCCTACCTACATCTCATTCTTACGAGAAAGAGAGGGGGTTCGCATAGAGAGAGCAAAATTAGTAAAGGAAACCCACGCTTGGGGAAGGTGAGGTGAACTAACAATTCCTTCTGTCGTGTATCCTCGATTGATGTGGCCTTAGATGCTTCAATTGTAGATTTGAGTATTGAGCGAAAGGTTACACCTAAAGGATAGGTTCTGTATTACAGGCTAATCCTACTCTACTAGGACCAATAGGCAGCATAGGGGAGAAAAGCACTACACCTCGAAATAGGAATCAACAAGAGAAAAACTTTGTTAGAAATTAACCCTTTCCTGATTGGTATCAGGGTTGGGAAGAATGGTTGGGATAGCAAACAACCATCAGGTTTGTACGTTGGATACCCTTATAACCATCAAAGGTCGTTGAAGTGGCTAATTCCTCTAAATAGGAGGCGTTGAGAACAAAGAAATTCCTGGAGCTATCGTTTTCCTCTAGCATTAATAGAATTCATTGGTGTTAAGAAAAACCTCTTGGGGGAAGGTTGGCTAGAGATTTCTTGGAAAAATACCAGCCCCCTTCGGTCCATAATGAGATGGGACTAATTCTATTTTCATTCTATAGATTTTTTGCTTAGTACTATGTACAGAAGGGAGGAGCCGTATGAGATGAAAACCTCATGTACGGTTTTGGAACGGAGATTTTTTGAATAGAATGAACGACCGTAACGGATGTTGGCTCAATCTGAAGGAAATTATGCGGAAGCTTTGCAGAATTATTATGAAGCTACGCGACTAGAAATTGATCCCTATGATCGAAGTTATATACTATATAACATCGGCCTTATACACACAAGCAATGGAGAGCATACAAAGGCTTTGGAATATTATTTCCGGGCGCTAGAACGAAACCCCTTCTTACCGCAAGCTTTTAATAATATGGCCGTGATCTGTCATTACGTGCGACTATCTCCACTATAGAAAGAAAGAAGAAAAAAAGATGAAATTTTCTAGTATTTACTAGAAAAAGGGCTTTCTACATAGGGATCGTCAAAACAATGATTTTGCCCTATCAGCTGTAGGAAGGAAGAACACTTCACGAGAATCAAAATAAGAAGAAAGTCGAGCCGAGCCTATACTACTACTCTATGGATAAAGTCTCAAATTGATAGAGAAAGCACCGTAAAGATCAATTAGTGAGCGACTGGGTCGATACAACTAAAAAAAACTGCTTAATTATACCATGATATGGGGCAAAATTTAGGAATCTGCTTATGTAATAGAGCCGATCCACTAAAGGATTAAGCAGCGGTGTAGTATCAGATCCCAAAGATAGTAAGTTCTTTTTTCTTTCTTATGGGAAAAAGTCTTTTTCAAGGATTCTATAGAAATTTCATATATGAAAGACACGAAACCGAGATAGTTACCTTTCAGAAAATTCGAACGAAGGATATAGGTCTATCTATGCTTCATTCTTCTGAAGGTGGGAGAAAAGATCAGACTGATTATTGATCAAAATTAGGGTTTGAAACTTAGGTAATTAACTTCTTCTGCTTAACCCAAGAAGAAATTGGATCGATTTTTGAGAAATCGAATTCAGTTAAGATAGGGGAAATTAAGATAGCAATTTCTGAGCCGTATGAGGTAGGAAACTCTCAAGTACGGTTCTAGGGGAAGGAACTGCCTATTCCGACCGAGGAGAACAGGCCATTCTACAGGGCGATTCGGAAATTGCAGAAGCTTGGTTTGATCAAGCTGCTGAGTATTGGAAACAAGCTATAGCGCTTACTCCGGGAAATTATATTGAAGCACAGAACTGGTTGAAGATTACGAAGCGCTTTGAATTTGAATAAGACCACTCTTCATTTTCATAAAATGGGCGGTTTGGTTGTTGATCCATTAATCAAATAATTTTGGTAAGAAGATCGAATCAAGAATTTCATTATATCCCTTTCTTCTACCTTCGATTTTATATCATTTCGATTTTATATCATATTTCATAAGGATAAACAATTTTCATAAGGATAAACAATAGGGATAGGCTCTAGAACAGAGGTAATAAAGTAAATAAAAGGGGGCAATCTAAATATTCCTACCTAAGGGACGATTTTTTTAATAATTCTAATGAGTTTCTTGGAATTTGGAATCGAATAAAAATATTTATATTATGCTCACTCAAGGAAAGTAGATGTAGGGCTTATACCCTAAAAAAAAAAAAATACACTAGCTTCTTAAATTAAAACGTAAAAAAAAATCTTTTTTGTTACGTCGGGAAATAATTTTCCAGGATAACCAATGTCCGTTAGGCACCTAATCCTTATGTCATAATAGATCCGAACACTTGCCTCGGATTGACTTCAATATATAATTGCTCCAGTGAATAACTAAAAAAAAAATAGAAGGGCGGTAGATAGTAAAGAAAAGGACTAATCATAATATCTATCCTTCAAAGATTCACTAAAAAGACAGTTGGCGGGTCTCTTTGTATGTCTTATCCGGAAAGAGGAGGACTTAATGATTATTCGTTCGCCGGAACCAGAAGTTAAAATTGTTGTGGATAGGGATCCTGTAAAAACATCTTTTGAGGAATGGGCCAGACCCGGTCATTTCTCAAGAACAATAGCTAAGGGCCCCGATACTACCACTTGGATCTGGAACCTACATGCTGATGCTCACGATTTCGATAGTCATACCGGTGATTTGGAGGAGATCTCTCGAAAAATCTTTAGTGCTCATTTCGGTCAACTCTCCATTATCTTTCTTTGGTTGAGTGGCATGTACTTCCACGGTGCCCGTTTTTCCAATTATGAAGCATGGCTAAGCGATCCTACTCACATTGGACCCAGTGCTCAGGTAGTTTGGCCAATAGTAGGGCAAGAAATTTTGAATGGTGATGTAGGCGGTGGTTTCCGAGGAATCCAAATAACCTCCGGTTTTTTTCAGATTTGGCGAGCATCTGGAATAACTAGTGAGTTACAACTCTATTGTACTGCAATCGGTGCATTGATTTTTGCATCGTTAATGCTTTTTGCTGGTTGGTTCCATTATCACAAAGCCGCTCCCAAATTGGCCTGGTTCCAAGATGTAGAATCCATGTTGAATCACCACTTAGCGGGGTTATTAGGACTTGGGTCTCTTTCTTGGGCGGGACACCAAATCCATGTATCTTTACCGATTAACCAATTTCTTGACGCTGGGGTTGATCCTAAAGAGATACCACTTCCTCATGAATTTATCTTGAATCGTGACCTTTTGGCTCAACTTTATCCTAGTTTTGCCGAAGGAGCAACCCCCTTTTTCACCTTGAATTGGTCCAAATACGCAGAATTTCTTACTTTTCGCGGAGGACTAGATCCAATAACCGGTGGCCTATGGTTGAGCGATATTGCGCACCATCATTTAGCTATTGCTATTCTTTTCCTGATCGCTGGTCATATGTATAGGACCAACTGGGGTATTGGTCATGGACTTAAAGATATTTTGGAGGCTCATAAAGGCCCATTTACAGGACAAGGCCATAAGGGTCTCTATGAAATCCTAACAACGTCATGGCATGCTCAATTATCTCTTAACCTAGCTATGCTAGGCTCTCTAACTATTGTTGTAGCTCATCATATGTACTCTATGCCCCCCTATCCATACCTAGCTACTGACTATGGTACACAACTTTCCTTGTTCACACACCACATGTGGATTGGCGGATTTCTAATAGTTGGTGCTGCTGCACATGCAGCCATTTTTATGGTAAGAGACTATGATCCAACTACTCGATACAACGATCTATTAGATCGCGTCCTTAGACACCGCGATGCAATCATATCCCACCTTAACTGGGTATGTATATTTCTAGGTTTTCACAGTTTTGGCTTGTACATTCATAATGATACCATGAGTGCTTTAGGCCGTCCCCAAGATATGTTTTCGGATACCGCCATACAATTACAACCCATCTTTGCTCAATGGGTACAAAATATCCATGCTGACGCGCCTGGCGTA